TTTCATAGCTGTTATTCCTTAATCGCGAATTCGTTGGAAGAAAATAAGTTTCTTGAAATTTTTGAACCCTCAAACGAGCCCCCTGAAAGGAATCTTGAAGTTGAAAAAACCACTTAATTATTCTAACCCTTGTTAGGGATTTTAACAATTATATGTCCGGGGGGTTGAATCATAATGATTTACTTTAAATCAATTGAAATTGAATTTTTACCCTATCTACTTATAATATGTATACGTATAAAAAACTTCTTTTGGTCGTTTCTAAAGCATAATCTACAATCATATATTCATTATCCAAAGGAATCTCGACCATATCATTGAGAAAAAATTCATGAAGGTTTAATTACTGAATTTTTTTTTTTGTTCTTTCATTCCAGTTCCAGGTACTTCGAAGTATCAACTAATGTAGCACAGGAGGAGTCATAGTAATATTTAGTCGACAATTTGCCCTTTTCTTTTTTTTTTTTCACAAATAAGAAGGTTTCAGATACAATTCGGATATTATATCTATAATATATGGATTGATTACCATATATAACACAAAATTTCTCCGCCGATTCCTTCTAGTCGAGCGTCTCGGTCTGTCATTATACCTTGAGAAGTAGAAAGAATTACAATACCTATCCCGCCTAATATTCTAGGAATATTTTGATAGTTAGAATAGATTCGTAGACCGGGTCGGCTTATCCGTTTTAAATTTAAAGTAGTTTGATATGGTCCTTTCCTATTTCTTCTATGTTGTAGGGTTAAAACAAAAAAGTCTTTATTGCTTTCCTGATGTTTTCTTACGTTCTCGATAAAACCTTCTCGTAAAAGTATTTTAACAATGGTTTCGGTGATGTTAGTTGATGCTATTCGAATCGTTCCTTTTCTATTCATGTCAGCATTTCGTATAGAGGTTATTATTTCAGCAATAGGATCCCTCCCCATCGTAAATTCTTCTTTCTCCCGAATTTTGATATAATCAACATGTTTTTTGATTTATTAGTATTAAAGGTATATGCATAAGACATAATATAATCTACTTGAGACATAATCCACAACAAATCTATATAATTTCAAGAATTTCGTTTAAATAGAGAATTCTATTGAAGTTATCATCTTATACTTATAATACTTCAGGAGCTAATGAAACGATTTTAGTGAAATTTAACTGTCTCAATTCCCGGGCGATTGCTCCAAAAATTCGAGTTCCTTTTGGATTTCCTTCTTGATCAATTACAACTGCAGCATTGTCATCATATCGTATTATAATACCGTTGTCACGCTTGAGTTCTTTACAAGTACGTACAATTACAGCTCTGATCACTTCTGATCTTTCCAGAGGTGTATTGGGTATTGCTTCCTTGATTACAGCAACAATAACGTCACCAATATGAGCATATCGGCGATTACTGGCTCCTATGATTCGAATACACATCAATTTTTGGGCTCCGCTGTTATCTGCTACATTCAAAATGGTCTGAGGTTGAATCATTTTTGAATCTCTTCTTTCAATGCAACAAAGGACGAAGAAAAAAAGAAATATTGTTTGTCAAAAAAAGAAAATCCACAATTGTTTTTGAATTTCTAAGACCTCTTTCTCTTGGTTTTCTATATTTCTATCCTGAAATAATGAATTGAGTTTTTATAGGCATTTTTGATGCTGCAATTAAAATAGCCTTTCTGGCTATATTTTCGGCCACTCCACCCATTTCATAAAGGATTTTACCAGGTTTAACGACAGCTACCCAATATTCGGGAGATCCTTTGCCCGAACCCATGCGTGTTTCCGTAGGTCTTACTGTAACTGGTTTGTCTGGAAATATACGTACCCATATTTTTCCACCCCGTCGTATATTTCGTGTCATTGCGCGCCGGCCGGCTTCTATTTGTCTAGATGTAATCCAAGCAGGTTCAAGTGCTTGAAGAGCATATCGGCCAAAACAAATACGATTGCCGCTACAAGATATTCCTTTCAGTCTTCCTCTATGTTGTTTACGGAATCTGGTTCTTTTCGGGTTATAGTTGATGTCTCTTTCTCAATTCCATCTCTACTACAGAACTGGACATGAGCAATTTCTTCTCATCCAGCTCCTCGCAAAAAAGAAAAAAAGTTTTAATAATAATAATTAATAAATAAAACTCCATTTTTTTTTTTTTTATAAAAAAGAGATTGAATCATGGGATTCTTTAAAATCAGATTTCATTCAATCTATTCTAAATTTGTATATTTTATTTAAATATAATATATAGAATTCAATCTGGATTTTATTTTCATTTATAGATAATTAATGTCTTGTTATAAGGAATGCTTTTTTTTTGCATCATATTCATTTCATATTGGATCAACATGAGTAATTCAATAAAACTTTCGCGGGCGAATATTTACTCTTTCTATATCTATTTGAATTATAGGGTTATCTCATGACCTCTCAGAATTCGAATAAAAAGATTGGTCTCTGGTTTATTCCGCCATCCCACCCATGAATAATTAGGATTCGTTTTTCTTTTTAAGAGA